AGATATTTTTCTCAACACATTTACATTCATATTGACAACAGTGTATCAAATAAATATAATTCGATCTGGGCAATTAGATTTTAGTTTCGGATCTATTTATCTCTTTATTTTAGTCTTTCAGTTTTTATAAGTTTTTTTTATATATTTTATATCTTTTACAAAACATAAAAATTTTGAAATATATAATAATAATAATTTATAATAAAAAGAATAAAATAGCAAATTTATAAAATAAAATAAAAGCAAACAACTTCTAAAATAAAATATAGAAAATAAAGCAAATCCAGTATATTAAGAAATATGATATACATATATATTTCATCCATGATAAATTTGTAAATCATATAAATTTGTAAATTTGACCTTATCTACATATAAATCTACATATAAATTTGATACATATAAATTTCACTTTATCTTTCTTTTTTTTATTTAATTTATTATTAAATTTTTTAATGATGATTCTATTTTTTTTATGATAATTATATCTACATAACGTAATTTTTTTTGGGGGGGGTTGCTAACTCAATGGTAGAGTACTCGGCTTTTAAGTGCGGCTAACGTCTTTTACGCATTTGTATGAAGAAAGAAATTCGTCCATACCTTGGTATAGTTTGTAAGACCACGACTGATCCTGCTGAAAGGAATGAATGGAAAAAATAGCATGTCGTATTAATGGAGAATTCTGAGAAATTTTTTTGGATCGGTTCCAAACCTTGTTTGAATTCTTGGTGCGGAACATAAAACGAAAAAAAAATTATAATATAATATTTCTATTATTTATTATTAAAGTGGGTCTGAGTTAATAAATGGATAGAGTTATACGGCTCTAATTATCGGGAAACAAAAAAGCAACGAGTTCCCGTTCTTAATTTGAACGATTTTCCGATCTAATTGGACGTTAAAAATAGATTAGTGCCCGCGCGGAAAGGCTTTTCCATGAATGGATTTTCATTTTTTTAATAAATCCTAACTATATTGTCATTCTCCACTGTGAGGGGAATCCAATGTGTATCCAATGTGTAGAAGAAAGAGTATATTGATAAATAACTTTTTTTTCCAAAATCAAAAGAGCGATTGGCGTGAAAAAATAAAGGATTTCTAACCATCTTCTTATCCTATAATCAACATAAATCGATTCGATGGAACAAAGAGAAAATAGAGAATCCGTTGATGAATTTGCCAATTTCTGAAGTATCTATTCTTTTCTTATTATACTTTTTTGTTTTTACTGTATCGCACTATGTATTATTGAATAACCCTCAAAATCTCCTATCTTTGCTTCAATTAAATTGAATTTCAAATGAAAATAGAGAAATACAAAAGATATTTCGAACTAGATCGGTCTCGAAAAAATGACTTCCTATACCCACTTATCTTTCGGGAGTATATTTATACATTTGTTCGTGATCATGGTTTAAATAGATCCATTTTGTTGGAAAATAGGGGTTATGACATTAAATCTAAATCAAGTTTATTAGTTGTAAAACATTTAATTACTCGAACGTATCAACAGAATCATTTGATTTTTTCTGTTAATGATTCGAACCAAAATCCACTTTTTAGGTACAACAAGAATTTGCATTCTCAAATGCTCTCGGGGGGGATTGCAGTCATTGTAGAAATTCCATTTTCCCGACAATTAGTATCCCTTTTAGAAAGGTCAGAAATAGTAAAATCTCATAATTTACAATCACTTCATTCAATATTTCCTTTTTTAGAGAGTAAGTTTCCACATTTAAATTATGTGTCAGATGTACTAATACCTTACCCTATTCATCTAGAAAAATTGGTTCAAACACTTCGTTACTGGGTGAGAGATCCCTCCTCTTTGCATTTATTACGACTCTTTCTTCATGAGTATTGGAATTTGAACAGTCTAATTATTCCAAAGAAATCTATTTCCATTTTTGCAAAGGATAATCCAAGATTATTCTTGTTCTTATATAATTTTCATGTATATGAATACGAATCTATTCTCTTCTTTCTTCGTAACCAATCCTTTCATTTACAATCAACATTTTTTCGAGTCCTTTTTGAACGAATATATTTCTATGAAAAAATAGAAGATTTTGCTGAAAGCTTTACTAATGATTTTCGGGCAACCCTATGCTTGGTTAAGGATTCTTTCATACATTATTTTCGATATGAAGGAAAATCTATTCTGGCTTCAAAAGATAGGCCTTTTCCGATGAAAAAGTGGAAATATTATCTTGTCAATGTATGTCAATGTCATTTTGATGTGGGGTTTCACCCGGAAAAGATCTATATAAATTCATTATCCAAGCATTCCTTCTCCCTTTTGGGTTATCTTTCAAGTGTATGTCTAAACCCCTTAGTGGTACGGAGTCAAATGCTCGAAAATTCGTTGATAATAGATAATACCATAAATAAACTTGATACAATCGTTCCAATTCTTCCTTTAGTTGAATCGTTGTCAAAAATGAAATTTTGTAATGCAATAGGACATCCCATTAGTAAACCGACTCGGGCTGATTCC